GTTAATGTAGCTTAAACAGCAAAGCAAGGCACTGAAAATGCCTAGATGAGTATATTAACTCCATAAACACACAGGTTTGGTCCCAGCCTTCCTATTAACCCTTGATAGACTTACACATGCAAGCATCCACACTCCGGTGAAAATGCCCTCCAAGTTAATAAGACTAAGAGGAGCTGGTATCAAGCACACATCCGTAGCTCACGACACCTTGCACAGCCACACCCCCACGGGAGACAGCAGTGATAAAAATTAAGCCATAAACGAAAGTTTGACTAAGCCATATTAATTAGGGTTGGTAAATTTCGTGCCAGCCACCGAGGTCATACGATTAACCCAAGTTAATAGGCACACGGCGTAAAGTGTGTTAAAGCACTATACTAAATGAAGTTAAATTTCAATTAAGCTGTAAAAAGCCATAATTGCAACAAAAATAAACAACGAAAGTAACTTTACAACCGCTGAAACACGATAGCTAGGACCCAAACTGGGATTAGATACCCCACTATGCCTAGCCTTAAACACAAATAGTCATGCAAACAAAACTATTCGCCAGAGTACTACCGGCAATAGCTTAAAACTCAAAGGACTTGGCGGTGCTTTATACCCTTCTAGAGGAGCCTGTTCTATAATCGATAAACCCCGATAAACCTCACCATTCCTTGCTAATACAGTCTATATACCGCCATCTTCAGCGAACCCTAAAAAGGTACAAAAGTAAGCACAATCATAATACATAAAAACGTTAGGTCAAGGTGTAACCTATGGAACGGAAAGAAATGGGCTACATTTTCTAATCTAAGAAAATCCAGCACGAAAGTTATTATGAAATTAATAACCAAAGGAGGATTTAGCAGTAAACTAAGAATAGAGTGCTTAGTTGAATTAGGCCATGAAGCACGCACACACCGCCCGTCACCCTCCTCAAGTAGGCACAATACACTCAAATTTATTCACACGTATTAATCATATGAGAGGAGACAAGTCGTAACAAGGTAAGCATACTGGAAAGTGTGCTTGGATAAATCAAGATATAGCTTAAACAAAGCACCTAGTTTACACCTAGAAGATTTCACATAACATGAATATCTTGAACTAATTCTAGCCCGCAAACCCATTCACACTAAATTATCAATATAATATAAAATAAAGCATTTATTCAACAACAAAAGTATAGGAGATAGAAATTTTAATACGGCGCTATAGAGAAAGTACCGTAAGGGAACGATGAAAGAAAAAAATTAAAGTACAAAAAAGCAAAGATTACCCCTTGTACCTTTTGCATAATGAGTTAACTAGTAAAAACTTAACAAAATGAATTTCAGCTAAGTACCCCGAAACCAGACGAGCTACTTATGAACAATTTATCGAGAACCAACTCATCTATGTAGCAAAATAGTGAGAAGATTTATAAGTAGAGGTGAAACGCCCAACGAGCCTGGTGATAGCTGGTTGTCCAGAAAATGAATATTAGTTCAGCTTTAAAAATACCAAAAATATGAATAAATTATAATGTATTTTTAAAAGTTAGTCTAAAAAGGTACAGCCTTTTAGAAATGGATACAACCTTAACTAGAGAGTAAACCTTAACATTAAACCATAGTGGGCCTAAAAGCAGCCACCAATTAAGAAAGCGTTAAAGCTCAACAATAAAATAATACTAATTCCAATAATAAACAGTCAACTCCTAATCTAATACTGGACTAATCTATTAAAAATAGAAGCAATAATGTTAACATGAGTAACAAGAAATAACTTCTCCCCGCATAAGTTTAAGTCAGTATCTGATAATACTCTGACTATTAACAGCAAAATAAGAATAACCTAACTATAAATAACTTATTAATTATACTGTTAATCCGACACAGGAATGCGTTTAAGGAAAGATTAAAAGAAGTAAAAGGAACTCGGCAAACACTAAACCCCGCCTGTTTACCAAAAACATCACCTCCAGCATAACTAGTATTGGAGGCACTGCCTGCCCAGTGACGACCGTTAAACGGCCGCGGTATCCTGACCGTGCAAAGGTAGCATAATCACTTGTTCTCTAAATAGGGACTTGCATGAATGGCCACACGAGGGTTTTACTGTCTCTTACTTCCAATCAGTGAAATTGACCTTCCCGTGAAGAGGCGGGAATATATTAATAAGACGAGAAGACCCTATGGAGCTTTAACTACTTAACCCAAAGAAATAAATTTCATTACTAAGGAAACAACAACACTCTTTATGGGTTAACAGCTTTGGTTGGGGTGACCTCGGAGAACAAAAAATCCTCCGAGCGATTTTAAAGACTAGACCTACAAGTCGAATCACACAATCGTTTATTGATCCAAAAAATTGATCAACGGAACAAGTTACCCTAGGGATAACAGCGCAATCCTATTCAAGAGTCCATATCGACAATAGGGTTTACGACCTCGATGTTGGATCAGGACATCCCGATGGTGCAACCGCTATCAAAGGTTCGTTTGTTCAACGATTAAAGTCCTACGTGATCTGAGTTCAGACCGGAGTAATCCAGGTCGGTTTCTATCTATTATGTATTTCTCCCAGTACGAAAGGACCAGAGAAATAAGGCCAACTTCAAATAAGCGCCTTAAATTAGTTAATGATATCATCTTAATTAACCTCACAAACAAACCTTGCCCTAGAGAAGGGCTTTGTTAAGGTGGCAGAGCCCGGTAATTGCGTAAAACTTAAAACTTTATAATCAGAGATTCAAATCCTCTCCTTAACAAAATGTTTATAATCAATATTTTAATACTAATTATTCCCATCCTTCTAGCCGTGGCATTCCTCACACTAGTAGAACGGAAAGTCCTAGGGTACATACAACTTCGAAAAGGTCCAAACGTTGTAGGTCCCTATGGCCTACTTCAACCTATTGCAGATGCCATCAAACTTTTTATTAAAGAACCACTACGACCCGCCACATCTTCAATTTCAATATTCATCCTAGCCCCTATTCTAGCCCTAAGTCTAGCCCTGACCATGTGAATCCCCCTACCCATACCATATCCCCTCATTAACATAAATCTAGGGGTCCTATTTATACTAGCAATATCAAGCCTAGCCGTATATTCTATTCTCTGATCGGGCTGAGCTTCCAATTCTAAATACGCACTAATCGGGGCCCTACGAGCAGTAGCACAAACAATTTCATATGAAGTGACACTAGCAATTATTCTACTATCTGTCCTCCTAATAAATGGATCCTTTACACTCTCCACCTTAATTATTACACAAGAACAGGTATGACTCATTTTCCCAGCATGACCACTAGCAATAATGTGATTTATCTCAACACTAGCAGAAACAAACCGAGCCCCATTTGATCTCACCGAAGGTGAATCAGAACTGGTTTCCGGCTTTAACGTAGAATATGCAGCAGGACCATTTGCCTTATTTTTCATAGCAGAATATGCGAATATTATCATAATAAATATTTTCACAACAATCTTATTCTTAGGAGCATTTCATAACCCAGTCCTACCAGAACTTTATACAATCAATTTTACCATAAAATCCCTACTACTAACAATTTCCTTCTTATGAATTCGAGCATCCTACCCTCGATTCCGTTATGATCAACTAATACACCTATTATGAAAAAATTTTTTACCCTTAACATTAGCCTTATGCATATGACATGTATCACTGCCCATTTTTATATCAAGCATCCCTCCACAAACATAAGAAATATGTCTGACAAAAGAGTTACTTTGATAGAGTAAATAATAGAGGTTTAAGCCCTCTTATTTCTAGAATTATAGGAATTGAACCTACTCCCAAGAATCCAAAACTCTTTGTGCTCCCAAATACACCAAATTCTAATAGTAAGGTCAGCTAATTAAGCTATCGGGCCCATACCCCGAAAATGTTGGTTTATACCCTTCCCGTACTAATAAACCCAATCATCTTCATTCTTATTTTATCAACAATAATAATAGGCACCATCATTGTTATGATCAGCTCCCATTGACTACTTGTCTGAATCGGATTTGAAATAAACATGCTCGCCATCATTCCCATCATAATGAAAAAGCATAATCCACGAGCCACAGAGGCAGCAATCAAATATTTCTTAACCCAATCAACAGCCTCAATACTACTAATAATAGCCGTTATTATTAACCTAATATTTTCAGGCCAATGAACTGTAATAAAACTATTCAACCCAGTAGCATCTATGTTCATAACAATAGCTCTCACTATAAAACTGGGAATAGCCCCATTCCATTTCTGAGTCCCAGAAGTAACACAAGGCATCCCCCTATCATCAGGCCTAATTCTACTTACATGACAAAAATTAGCACCCATATCCGTTCTCTACCAAATTTTTTCATCTATTAATTTAAATATAATTTTAACCATTTCCATTTTATCAATCATAATCGGGGGCTGAGGAGGGCTAAACCAAACTCAACTACGAAAAATTATGGCATATTCATCAATTGCTCACATAGGCTGAATAACAGCGGTCTTACCATACAACCCCACAATAACATTACTAAATTTAATCATTTATATTATCATAACTTCCACCATATTCACACTATTTATAGCCAACTCAACTACTACCACACTATCACTATCACATACCTGAAACAAAATACCCGTAATAACTATTCTAGTCCTCATTACCCTCTTATCAATAGGAGGACTCCCCCCACTATCAGGATTTATACCAAAATGATTAATCATCCAAGAATTAACAAAAAACGATAGTCTTATTCTACCCACCCTCATAGCAATCACAGCACTACTAAACCTATACTTTTACATACGACTCACATATTCCACTGCACTAACAATATTCCCCTCTACAAATAACATAAAAATAAAATGACAATTCTCTACCACAAAACGAATAACCCTTCTACCTACAATAGTTATTTTGTCCACTATACTACTACCACTCACACCAATACTATCAATTCTAGAATAGGAGTTTAGGTTAGTCTAGACCAAGAGCCTTCAAAGCCCTAAGCAAGTTCAATATACTTAACTCCTGACTAAGGATTGCAAGACCATATCTTACATCAATTGAATGCAAATCAACCACTTTAATTAAGCTAAATCCTCACTAGATTGGTGGGCTCCACCCCCACGAAACTTTAGTTAACAGCTAAACACCCTAATCAACTGGCTTCAATCTACTTCTCCCGCCGCGAAGAAAAAAAGGCGGGAGAAGCCCCGGCAGAGTTTGAAGCTGCTTCTTTGAATTTGCAATTCAACATGAAATTTCACCACAGGACTTGGTAAAAAGAGGAATATAAACCTCTGTCTTTAGATTTACAGTCTAATGCTTCACTCAGCCATTCTACCTATGTTCATTAACCGCTGATTATTTTCAACCAACCATAAAGATATCGGTACTCTGTACCTATTATTTGGTGCCTGAGCAGGCATGGTAGGAACAGCCTTAAGCCTACTGATTCGCGCCGAACTGGGCCAACCTGGTACTCTACTTGGAGATGACCAAATTTACAATGTTATCGTAACCGCACATGCATTCGTAATAATTTTCTTTATAGTTATGCCAATTATAATTGGAGGATTTGGTAATTGACTAGTTCCCCTAATAATTGGTGCCCCAGACATAGCATTTCCTCGAATAAACAATATAAGCTTTTGACTTCTCCCTCCTTCTTTCTTACTACTCCTAGCATCATCTATAGTTGAAGCTGGTGCAGGAACAGGCTGAACTGTATATCCCCCTCTAGCTGGCAACTTAGCTCATGCAGGGGCTTCAGTAGACTTGACTATTTTCTCTTTACACTTAGCAGGCGTCTCTTCAATTCTAGGGGCCATTAACTTTATTACAACGATTATCAATATAAAACCCCCTGCCATGTCACAATATCAAACTCCCCTATTTGTGTGATCCGTATTAGTCACTGCTGTACTACTACTTCTCTCACTCCCTGTGCTAGCAGCCGGAATTACAATACTATTAACAGACCGAAACTTAAATACAACTTTCTTTGACCCAGCAGGAGGCGGAGATCCTATTCTATATCAACACTTATTCTGATTCTTTGGCCACCCTGAAGTATATATCCTTATTCTACCCGGCTTTGGTATAATCTCCCATATCGTAACATACTATTCAGGAAAAAAAGAACCATTTGGATACATAGGAATAGTCTGGGCTATAATATCAATTGGGTTCTTAGGGTTTATCGTATGAGCCCACCACATATTTACAGTCGGAATAGATGTTGACACACGAGCCTATTTCACATCAGCTACCATAATTATTGCCATCCCAACTGGAGTAAAAGTCTTTAGTTGACTAGCAACACTCCACGGAGGCAATATTAAATGATCACCTGCTATAATATGAGCCTTAGGCTTTATTTTCCTTTTTACAGTCGGAGGCTTAACCGGGATTGTTCTTGCCAATTCTTCTCTCGACATCGTCCTTCATGACACATACTATGTAGTTGCACACTTCCACTATGTACTGTCAATAGGAGCTGTATTTGCTATTATGGGGGGATTTGTTCACTGATTCCCACTATTCTCAGGGTACACTCTCAACGACACATGAGCCAAAATCCATTTTGTAATTATATTTGTAGGTGTAAATATGACTTTCTTTCCACAACACTTCCTAGGATTGTCTGGTATGCCACGACGCTACTCTGATTATCCAGATGCATACACAATATGAAATACCATTTCATCCATAGGCTCATTCATTTCTCTAACAGCAGTTATATTAATAATTTTCATCATCTGAGAAGCGTTTGCATCCAAACGAGAGGTCTCAACCGTAGAACTAACAACAACAAATTTAGAGTGACTAAATGGATGCCCCCCACCGTATCATACATTTGAAGAACCTACATACGTTAACTTAAAATAAGAAAGGAAGGAATCGAACCCCCCATAGCTGGTTTCAAGCCAACATCATAACCACTATGTCTTTCTCAATTAATGAGATGTTAGTAAAATATTATATAACTTTGTCAAGGTTAAGTTACAGGTGAAAATCCCGTACATCTCATATGGCTTATCCCATACAATTAGGTTTTCAAGATGCAACATCACCTATTATAGAAGAATTGCTACATTTTCATGATCATACATTAATAATTGTTTTTCTAATCAGCTCACTGGTACTTTATGTCATTTCATTAATGCTAACGACAAAATTAACACATACTAGCACAATAGACGCTCAAGAGGTAGAGACAATCTGAACAATCCTACCGGCTATTATCCTAATTTTAATTGCTCTCCCATCCTTGCGAATTTTATATATGATGGATGAAATTAACAACCCATCTCTCACAGTAAAAACTATAGGACATCAATGATATTGAAGCTACGAGTATACAGACTATGAGGAATTAAGCTTCGACTCCTATATAATTCCAACATCAGAATTAAAACCAGGAGAATTACGACTACTAGAGGTAGATAACCGGGTTGTCCTACCAATAGAAATAACAATCCGAATGTTAGTCTCCTCTGAAGACGTACTGCACTCTTGAGCCGTACCCTCTCTAGGACTAAAAACGGACGCAATCCCAGGCCGCCTGAACCAAACAACTCTTATATCGACCCGACCAGGTCTATATTACGGACAATGCTCTGAAATCTGCGGATCAAATCACAGCTTCATACCTATTGTTCTTGAACTAGTTCCATTAAATTATTTCGAAAAATGATCTGCATCAATACTATAAAATCATTAAGAAGCTAGAATAGCGCTAGCCTTTTAAGCTAGAGATTGAGAGTACAATGCTCTCCTTAATGAAATGCCACAACTAGACACGTCCACATGACTTACAATAATTATATCAATATTTCTAGCTCTCTTCATTATTTTTCAATTAAAAATTTCAAAACATAATTTTCATTTTAACCCAGAACTAATATTGACCAAAACACAAAAACAAAATGCCCCTTGAGAAACAAAATGAACGAAAATTTATTTGCCTCTTTTATTACCCCAATAATTCTAGGCCTTCCACTAGCTACTCTCATCGTTATGTTTCCTAGCCTATTATTTCCAACATCAAATCGTCTAATAAATAACCGTCTTATTTCCCTCCAACAATGGATACTTCAACTTGTATCGAAACAAATAATAGGAATTCACAACACCAAAGGACAAACATGAACACTAATACTCATGTCTCTAATCTTGTTTATTGGGTCTACTAATCTTCTGGGCTTATTACCCCACTCATTTACACCAACCACACAATTATCAATAAACCTAGGCATAGCCATTCCCCTGTGAGCAGGAGCTGTAGTTACAGGTTTCCGCAATAAAACTAAAGCAACACTCGCTCACTTTCTTCCACAAGGAACTCCAACCCCATTAATTCCCATACTAGTTATCATCGAAACTATTAGTCTTTTTATTCAACCAATTGCCTTAGCCGTACGACTAACAGCTAACATTACTGCAGGACACCTACTAATTCACCTAATTGGAGGAGCTGCGCTTGCACTAATAAGTATCAGTGCTACAATAGCCCTTATCACATTCATTATTCTAGTCTTACTTACAATCCTTGAATTTGCAGTAGCCATAATTCAAGCCTACGTATTTACCCTTCTAGTTAGCCTTTATTTGCATGATAACACATAATGACACACCAAACCCACGCTTATCACATAGTTAACCCGAGTCCCTGACCTCTTACAGGAGCTCTATCAGCCCTATTAATAACTTCCGGCTTAATTATATGATTTCATTTCAACTCAATGACCCTGCTAACACTTGGCCTAACAACAAACATACTTACAATATACCAATGGTGACGAGACATCATTCGAGAAAGTACTTTCCAAGGACACCATACTCCGACTGTCCAAAAGGGCCTCCGCTACGGAATAATCCTCTTTATTATCTCCGAAGTCCTATTCTTCACCGGGTTTTTCTGAGCATTTTACCACTCAAGCCTTGCCCCAACACCCGAATTAGGCGGGTGCTGACCTCCAACAGGCATTCACCCACTAAACCCCCTAGAAGTCCCACTACTCAATACCTCTGTTTTACTAGCCTCAGGAGTCTCTATTACCTGAGCCCATCATAGCCTTATAGAAGGAAACCGCAACCACATACTACAAGCCTTATTTATTACTATCGCACTAGGCGTTTATTTCACGCTATTACAAGCCTCAGAATACTATGAAGCACCCTTTACTATTTCAGATGGAGTTTATGGCTCAACCTTCTTTGTAGCCACAGGCTTCCATGGCCTACATGTCATCATTGGATCTACTTTCTTAATTGTCTGCTTTTTTCGCCAATTAAAATTTCACTTTACTTCCAGCCACCATTTTGGATTCGAAGCCGCTGCCTGATACTGACACTTTGTAGACGTAGTATGATTATTCCTCTACGTATCCATCTATTGATGAGGTTCATATTCTTTTAGTATTAACTAGTACAGCTGACTTCCAATCAGCTAGTTTCGGTATAATCCGAAAAAGAATAATAAACCTAATACTAGCTCTTTTAACCAACTTTACACTAGCCTCACTACTTGTTATTATCGCATTCTGACTTCCTCAATTAAACGTATATTCAGAAAAAACAAGTCCATATGAATGTGGATTTGACCCCATAGGATCAGCCCGCTTACCCTTCTCCATAAAATTTTTCCTAGTAGCCATTACATTCCTTCTTTTTGACCTAGAAATTGCACTCCTATTACCACTTCCATGGGCCTCCCAAACAAATAACCTAGGTACAATACTTACTATAGCCCTCTTCTTAATTCTATTGTTAGCCGCAAGTCTAGCCTATGAATGAACCCAAAAAGGGCTAGAATGAACTGAATATGGTATTTAGTTTAAAATAAAATAAATGATTTCGACTCATTAGATTGTGATTAAATTCATAATTACCAAATGTCTCTAGTGTATATAAATATTATAACAGCGTTCATAGTAGCCCTGGCGGGACTACTAATATATCGATCCCACCTTATGTCCTCTCTCTTATGCTTAGAAGGGATGATATTATCTCTCTTCGTAATAGCCTCCCTAACAATTCTAAATTCACATTTTACCCTGGCAAGCATAATACCCATTATTTTACTAGTCTTTGCAGCCTGCGAAGCAGCACTAGGATTATCACTACTAGTTAAAGTATCAAATACATATGGCACTGACTATGTCCAAAATCTTAACCTACTTCAATGCTAAAATATATTATCCCTACAATAATACTCATACCTCTGACCTGACTATCAAAAGGCAATATAATTTGAATTAATTCTACAACCCATGGCCTATTAATTAGCCTCACAAGCCTTCTCCTTATAAATCAATTCAGTGACAACAGCCTCAACTTCTCGTTAGTATTCTTTTCCGACTCTCTATCAACACCACTATTAATTTTAACCATATGGCTTCTTCCCTTAATATTAATAGCTAGCCAACACCACCTATCAAAAGAAAATCTTACCCGAAAAAAACTATATATTACCATATTAATTCTACTTCAACTATTCTTAATCATGACTTTTACTGCTATAGAACTAATTTTTTTCTACATTTTATTTGAAGCAACACTAGTCCCAACACTCATTATTATTACCCGATGGGGAAACCAAACAGAACGCCTAAACGCTGGCCTCTACTTCCTGTTTTATACACTAGTGGGTTCTCTCCCACTACTAGTCGCATTAGTCTATCTCCAAAACATTACTGGATCCCTAAACTTTCTAGTACTCCAATACTGAGTACAACCCCTATCCAACTCCTGATCAAACGTTTTCATATGACTAGCATGCATAATAGCCTTTATAGTAAAAATACCACTATATGGCCTCCACCTTTGACTACCTAAAGCTCATGTAGAAGCCCCTATTGCAGGCTCCATGGTCCTTGCAGCAATTCTACTAAAATTAGGAGGATACGGTATATTACGGATTACAACATTTTTAAACCCACTTACCGAATTTATAGCATATCCCTTTATTATACTGTCCTTATGAGGCATAATTATAACCAGCTCAATCTGCCTCCGCCAGACAGATCTCAAATCATTAATTGCCTACTCCTCCGTCAGTCATATAGCACTCGTCATTGTAGCTATCCTCATTCAGACACCTTGAAGCTATATGGGAGCCACAGCCTTAATAATCGCCCACGGCCTCACCTCATCCATACTCTTCTGTCTAGCAAATTCCAATTATGAACGAATCCATAGCCGAACAATAATTTTAGCCCGAGGCCTACAAACCTTCCTTCCACTTATAGCCACCTGATGACTTTTAGCAAGCCTAACTAACTTAGCTCTCCCTCCGACAATTAACCTAATTGGAGAACTATTTGTAGTAGTATCCTCTTTCTCATGATCAAATATTACAATTATTTTAATAGGACTAAACATAGTAATTACTGCCCTATACTCTCTTTACATACTAATCACAACACAACGAGGCAAATACACCCACCACATCAACAATATCTCGCCCTCCTTTACACGGGAAAATGCCCTCATATCATTACACATATTACCACTATTGTTACTATCATTAAACCCAAAAATTATCCTAGGACCTTTGTACTGTAAATATAGTTTAAAAAAAACATTAGATTGTGAATCTAATAATAGAAGCTTATATCTCCTTATTTACCGAAAAAGTACGCAAGAACTGCTAACTCTATGCCCCCGTGTATAATAACACGGCTTTTTCGAACTTTTAGAGGATGACAGAAATCCGTTGGTCTTAGGAACCAAAAAATTGGTGCAACTCCAAATAAAAGTAATAAACCTATTCTCCTCCTTTACACTAGTTACCCTACTACTACTAACTATCCCCATCATTACTACAAGTTCTGACAACCATAAAGCTTCCAACTACCCACTCTATGTAAAAACAACTATCTCATATGCTTTTATCACTAGTATAATTCCTACAATAATACTTATTTATACTGGCCAAGAAATAATTATCTCAAACTGACACTGACTAACTATTCAAACTATTAAACTATCACTTAGCTTCAAAATAGATTATTTCTCAATAATATTTGTACCAGTAGCATTATTCGTTACATGATCCATTATAGAATTCTCAATGTGATATATACACTCAGACCCCAACATTAATCAATTCTTCAAATATCTTCTCCTATTTCTCATTACTATACTTATCCTCGTCACAGCAAATAATCTATTTCAATTATTCATTGGATGAGAAGGTGTAGGAATCATATCGTTTTTACTTATTGGATGATGATATGGACGAGCAGACGCAAATACAGCGGCCTTACAAGCAATTCTATATAATCGTATTGGTGATATCGGTTTTATCCTAGCAATAGCATGATTCCTCACAAATCTTAACGCCTGAGACTTCCAACAAATTTTTGCACTAAACCCAAACGACTCCAATATACCCCTAATAGGCCTTGCACTAGCCGCAACTGGAAAATCCGCCCAATTTGGTCTACATCCATGACTGCCCTCTGCTATAGAAGGTCCCACTCCCGTCTCAGCATTACTCCACTCAAGCACAATAGTAGTAGCAGGTATTTTCCTATTAATCCGTTTTCACCCACTAACAGAAAACAACAAATTCGCACAATCCATCCTACTATGCCTAGGGGCTATTACTACCCTATTTACAGCAATATGTGCTCTCACCCAGAATGATATCAAAAAAATTATCGCTTTTTCCACATCCAGCCAACTAGGCCTCATAATAGTAACAATTGGCATCAACCAACCCTATTTAGCATTTCTCCACATCTGCACACACGCCTTTTTTAAAGCCATACTATTTATATGCTCTGGCTCTATCATCCACAGCCTAAATGACGAACAAGACATTCGAAAAATAGGGGGCCTATTTAAAGCCATGCCATTCACCACAACAGCCCTAATCATTGGCAGCCTCGCACTAACAGGAATACCCTTCCTTACCGGATTTTATTCCAAAGACCTAATCATTGAAGCCGCTAACACGTCGTATACCAACGCCTTAGCCCTTTTAATAACACTAATCGCCACCTCCTTCACAGCCATCTACAGCACCCGCATTATTTTCTTTGCACTCTTAGGACAACCCCGATTCCCAACCTTAATTACTATTAATGAAAACAACCCCTTTCTAATAAATTCCATTAAGCGCCTGATAATTGGAAGCCTTTTCGCAGGATTTATCATTTCCAACAACATTCCTCCAACAACAATTCCTCAACTAACAATACCTTATTACTTAAAAATAATAGCCCTAACAGTAACAATCCTAGGCTTTATTTTAGCACTAGAAATCAGCAACATAACCCAAAACCTAAAATTCAATTACCCAACAAACATATTCAAATTCTCTAATATATTAGGATATTTCCCCACAATCATACACCGCCTGACCCCTTACATAAATCTAACAATAAGTCAAAAATCAGCATCCTCTCTCCTAGACTTAATCTGACTCGAAAATATTTTACCCAAAACAACTTCACTTATCCAAACAAAAATATCAATCATGGTTACAAACCAAAAAGGCTTAATTAAACTGTACTTCCTCTCTTTCCTAGTTACAATCACCGTTAGTATAGTCCTATTTAATTTCCACGAGTAATCTCCATAATAACCACTACACCAATTAACAAAGACCACCCAGTCACAATAACTAATCAAGTACCATAACTGTAGAGAGCCGCAATTCCCATAGCCTCCTCACTAAAAAACCCAGAATCTCCTGTATCATAAATAACCCAATCTCCCAATCCATTAAACTGAAACACAATCTCCACCTCCTCATCCTTTAACACATAATAAACCATCACAACTTCCATCAACAGACCAGTAACAAACGCCCCCAATACAGTCTTATTAGACACCCAAATCTCAGGATATTGCTCTGTAGCTATTGCCGTTGTATAACCAAAAACCACTATCATCCCTCCTAAATAAATTAAGAACACCATTAAACCCAAAAAGGACCCACCAAAATTTAACACAATACCACAACCAACTCCACCACTCACAATTAACCCCAACCCCCCATAAATAGGCGAAGGCTTCGAAGAAAATCCCACAAACCCAAGCACAAAAATAATACTTAAAATAAATACAATGTATGTTATCATTATTCTCACATGGAATCTAACCATGACTAATGATATGAAAAACCATCGTTGTCATTCAACTACAAGAACACTAATGACCAATATCCGAAAAACCCACCCACTAATAAAAATTGTAAACAACGCATTTATTGACCTCCCAGCCCCATCAAATATTTCATCCTGATGAAATTTCGGCTCCCTACTGGGAGTTTGTCTAATCCTACAAATCCTCACAGGCCTATTCCTAGCAATACGCTATACATCTGATACAATAACAGCATTTTCCTCTGTCACCCATATCTGTCGAGATGTCAACTACGGCTGAATTATTCGATATATACACGCAAATGGGGCATCAATATTTTTCATCTGTCTATTCATACATGTAGGACGAGGCCTGTACTACGGATCATATACTTTTCTAGAGACATGAAACATCGGAGTAATTCTTCTATTTACAGTTATAGCCACAGCATTCGTAGGGTATGTCCTACCATGAGGACAAATATCATTCTGAGGAGCAACAGTCATTACCAACCTTCTCTCGGCAATTCCATATATTGGTACAGACCTAGTCGAATGAATCTGAGGGGGCTTTTCAGTAGATAAAGCAACCCTAACCCGATTTTTCGCTTTCCACTTTATTCTCCCATTTATCATCGCAGCACTCGCCATAGTACACCTACTCTTCCTCCACGAAACAGGATCTAATAACCCAACAGGAATCCCATCAGATGCAGATAAAATCCCCTTCCATCCTTACTATACCATTAAAGATATCTTAGGCATCTTACTTCTAGTACTCTTCTTAATGCTACTGGTACTATTCGCACCAGACCTACTTGGAGACCCAGACAACTACACCCCAGCAAACCCACTCAACACACCCCCTCACATTAAACCTGAATGATATTTCCTATTTGCATACGCAATCCTACGATCAATTCCCAACAAACTAGGAGGGGTCTTAGCCCTAGTCTCATCCATCCTAATCTTGATTCTCATGCCTCTTCTTCACACATCCAAACAACGCAGCATGATATTCCGACCATTCAGCCAATGCCTATTCTGAATCTTAGTAGCAGACTTATTAACACTCACATGAATCGGAGGACAACCAGTTGAATACCCCTTTATCATTATTGGACAACTAGCATCTGTCTTATATTTTTTCATTATCCTAGTCCTCATACCAATCACCAGCACAATCGAAAATAACCTCCTAAAATGAAGATAAGTCTTTGTAGTATACTCAATACACTGGTCTTGTAAACCAGAAAAGGAGACCAACCAACCTCCCTAAGACTCAAGGAAGAAGCCATAGCCCCACTATCAACACCCAAAGCTGAAGTTCTATTTAAACTATTCCCTGACGCTTATTAATATAGTTCCATAGAAATCAAGAACTTTATCAGTATTAAATTTCCAAAAAATTTTAATATTTCAATACAGCTTTCTACTCAACATCCATTTTACATCTTACATTACACTAACCACATAACAAAACACATAATATAACCCTATGCGCTTATAGTACATAGAATTAATGTATTAGGACATACTATGTATAATAGTACATTATATTATATGCCCCATGCTTATAAGCATGTACTTTCCATTGTTTACAGTACATAGTACATGATGTTGTTCATCGTACATAGTGCATTAAGTCAAATCAGTTCTTGTCAACATGCGTATCCCGTCCCCTAGATCACGAGCTTAACTACCATGCCGCGTGAAACCAGCAACCCGCTGGGCAGGGATCCCTCTTCTCGCTCCGGGCCCATAGATCGTGGGGGTAGCTATTTAATGAATTTTACCAGGCATCTGGTTCTTTTTTCAGGGCCATCTCATCTAAAATCGCCCACTCCTTGCAGTATAAGACATCTCGATGGACTAATGACTAATCAGCCCATGCTCACACATAACTGTGGTGTCATACATTTGGTATTTTTAATTTTTGGGGGGATGCTTGGACTCAGCAATGGCCGTCTGAGGCCCCGTCTCGGAGCATGAATTGTAGCTGGACTTAACTGCATCTTGAGCATCCCCATAATGGTAGGCATGGGCATGGCAGTCAATGGTCACAGGACATAATTATTATTTCATAAACCAACCCTAAGATCTATTTCCCCCCCCTCCGCTAATTTTTCCCCCTTATATAGTTATCACCATTTTTAACACACTTTTCCCTAGATATTATTTTAAATTTATCACATTTCCAATACTCAAATTAGCACTCCAGGGGGTGGTAAGTATATAAACGCCAATTTTTCCCTAATTATGCATA